TTAATTTTAAGAAATAAAGTTTTTGATCGGAATGGAATATTAATCAAACCGAGGGACCCCTTAACTATTAAGGGATTCTATAGAACGAATCACACTTTTACCACTAAACTATACCCGCTACAATCCGATTATTGTATATAATCGGACTTTTTGTCGAACAAGAAACTCGGGTGTAATCAAAAGATAGGATCAGAAAAAATTTATGAAAATTATAACTCTGACGTGTTTTGTCAGAGGATCTAATGAGATTAGGAAAGGGAGATTCGTTTAAATAACTAACTAAGAGTTTTCTGGAGGTTTTTGATGGATATCTCTCGATAAAACTACTTAACTTAAGCCATAAGACAAAAATGTGTTGTGAAAGAATCCACAGTTCCCTTTTTTCTTATCTTCTATTTATACATTATATAGAATATATTTCTATATTTTTTGATTTACTTTTTTTTTTTATTCTATATCATTTAATATCATTTGATTCTATATCATAGGAATCTAAATAGTCCTTCTTATTTGTTTTCAAAGTCAAAAAAAAAAATTAATTCCAATTCGTTGGAACAAAAGAGGCCCGGCCGGGCTAGGTACTGACTCGGCCAAGCCGTGTAAATAAAAGGCCCTTTCGTACGAAATCAAAGATTTTTTTTATATTAGATATATAATATAAATGAGATAATTAAAATATCTATAAATATATTAAGTAAACTTATATTTTATATAGATTTGTTAATCTATTTAATCTATTTAATATATAATTTACTATAATATATATAGTAAATTAGTAATATAGTAAATTAATGAAATGAAATATAGTAATTCAATAAATTTCATTAAATAAATAAATCTATATTAAATAGATTAACAAATCTATATTCCTTTTCTATTTTTTTTTTTTTTTTTCTTTTTTTATCTATATTATTTATATTCTATTCATATTCTATTTTCTTTATTTCTATTAGTTTTATATAGATTGGAATATTGTAGATTGGATTGGCGATATCTACTTCAAGCCCTTAACTTTTTAAATGCTTTTATGGAATTTTAGTCTATATCTATTATATATCTATATTAGAATTCTATATTCTATATAAATAATAACTGGATAATATAGAATATAGAATTCTAATTCGAATAAAAAAAATATTATTATAATAATATATATAACTACAATAAAAAAAGAAATAGAGAATTCTTATTATATATATATATAATAAGAATTAAATAGATAATAATCTATTATATAAAGAATCTATTATATAAATAATAAAGACGGGCTTTTTTCAAGCCTTATTTTTTGTAATGTAACATAGTAATTACCCCCTTTCGATTGGGGGAGAGATGGCTGAGTGGACTAAAGCGTCGGATTGCTAATCCGTTGTACGAGTTTTTCGTACCGAGGGTTCGAATCCCTCTCTTTCCGTTTTCGTCGACACTTTGTTATTTTTTTTTATTCTTCACGTCCAGGATTACGCCCCGGATCATTAGATAGGAATCCAAAGATGAAGAGAGAAACAAAGAATATTACTACCGTGTAAACAAATAGTTTGAGCGTAAGCATTATACAATCTCCAAGATTTTTTTTAGGAAAAAAGAGAATAGATTCTCTATTTTTATTTTATACCGCATACCCTACTATTTTGTTTGTATTTTTTTGTATTTTGATTTTAACACCAAAAATTGTTTTCATACCCAAAACTCGACATTGTGGGGAACTCCAATAGGGCCTTTCAATGGAAAAAGGAAAAGGTCAGAATAAGGAAATGGGGTGATTCAGACTTATCGTGGCTGTACAATAATTTCAATATTTGAATTGAGGGTTCATACTGTAAGACGTATCTAATCTTATCAAGTGTTATGTTAGAATTGTTTTTTGTCGAATCAATCATTAATTTGTCTAGGACAGTATTAAAGATCTCATCGAAAACTTACAGCAGCTTGCCAAACAAAAGCTAAGAGAAAAAAAAGCAAAGGTATTACTGGCATAAAATCTACGATTGGATTCAAAAAGGCGTAGGCCTCAGGTAATTTTGCGACGAAAAAACTGCTTAAATAAAAGGCAGAATTAAGACAGATACAGATCAAACTAAATATATTAAGCATAACAAACATTTTGTTATTGAAGATAATTGTATTTATTTTGATTGAGTTATTGATAGAAGGGAAAATAAATAAATAAAATGAAGATAGACCCCAAAAACCTTCTTTGATTTGAACTCGCCCAATCAAAAACCCTTCAATTCTCAAATCAAAAGAGAATAGAATAAATCATACTTTCATACAATATCTTAATTGAATTATATGTAATGATCAATAAATGCAGTTTCATTCTATATTTACACATATCAAAATTCTAGCAACAATCTTTTTTATAGATCTTTAGACCGGAGTTGACGAACAACCAATACCAATATTAGTGTTTATTAGTGTCGAATAGATTTGGGGCGTGGCCAAGTGGTAAGGCAACGGGTTTTGGTCCCGCTATTCGGAGGTTCGAATCCTTCCGTCCCAGAGCATACCCGACCCGCTATAATATTCATATATACAATGATAATATATATCAGAAAAAGATTGCCCCTTTAAAATTAAATAAAATGAAACATTCTTTATAATATTGGAAAAATTGGATTATTATTCTTAATACTATAATGATTTTCTGAATCATATCAATTTCACAAATTGAATCGTATTCAAATAACACACAGAGGGAATTGAATCTATTTGTCATCCCTAAATGTTATACCATAGAATATCTATAATTTAGTTCAGTAACAATTGTTTAGTCTATGTGATAGATATGAGGGTCCCATATTATTGTTTTTGGGATTCTGGTTTTAGCAAACAGTATGAAAAAATAACAACCCCCCTTACATCAGTCTTTATCCACTATTTCACTAAAAAAAGAAATTCTTTTTTTTTTTTATTCGTGTTATTTATAATTTTTTTCTATTCTATGTTTTTTATTTCTATAATATAAATAAAAAAAAAATTCAATTGAAATATTAACTTAAAAAATCTATAAATAAAATGGAATAGAAATATTCATTAATAAATCTATGTATATGATATTAAATTGAATTCTTTCTGAGACTTCGTCAGAAACTAGCCATTCATATTTCATATAGAAATAAAAGGTATAGATTATTATGTACCGGCTGAACCAATGACTATTCGTGATTCCATAATTGAATCAATTACATACTGGTTCCAATCTAAAGGAATGTTATGGTAAAACTTCGTTTAAAACGATGTGGTAGAAAGCAACGTGCGACTTGAAGGACACGATCCGTTGTGGATTCTTACATCCACCATTTTATATTATACAGGAATTATATAGGAATGAAAGTGCTCTTGACTCGACATTGTTTCTTCTGTTTCACTAGGACTCTCATTTTTTTTGGGGGGGGGTGATATAAATCGTACATGATGGAGCTCGAGTAAAAAGTATTGATTCGTTTCTCGGAGGCAAGAATCTAGGGTTAGTATCAATCAATAAATTGGGATAACTTCGTAAATAGATTTTCCATATAATATATAAATCGAAAGGGGCCGATTCAAGCAAGTTTTGAACTCAAAAGTCAAAATTTTAGGAATTGATATGATAAAACTTTTTCGATCAAATCAAAAGTGTATTACACAGGAATCGACCAGCCATATGATTCTTTGAGAGAAAGAAATCCTAAAAAAGGGTATGTTGCTGCCGTTTTGAAATGATTAAAAATCATCGAAGTAATGTCTAAACCCAATGATTCAGAGCAAAGATAAAGGATCCTGGAACAAGGAAATACCGTTTTAGATTGTCGTCTCAACAACTAGATCAGAATGCAAATTGAAATATATTCTAAAAGAGACAGACAAAAAGGGGGTTAGAGACCGCTCAATAAATGAAATGTTTCAGTTTCAAAGGGTTTCGACGAGTTATTTGAGAGTTATCCAACTTGAGTTATGAGGGTGCAAATTGTAAATACGAATAGTTTTTTTCGGGGGAGGGAGAGTAAGAAAAAAGTCCTTAAATCATAGTCTAATTGATTTGATGATTTTATGGATATATTTGACGGACTAATTCTATACATATTTCTAACTTCGAATTTTCTTGAGCCGTACGAGGAGAAAACTTCTTATACGTTTCTGGGGGGGGTATTGTTCATCTATCCCAATGAGCCATTTATCGAATCGTTGCAATTGATGTTCGCTCTCGACGAGAGGGAAGAGATCTTCGGAAAGTGGGTTTTTATGATCCGATAAAGAATCAAACCTATTTAAATGTTCCCGCTATTCTATATTTCCTGCAAAAAGGAGCTCAGCCTACAGGAACTGTTCATGATATTTCAAAGAAAGCGGGGGTTTTTATGGAACTTCGCCTTAATCACCAAACTCAATTTCAGTAATTTCAATTTAATGAAATATCTATATAAAAAAAATAGATAAAAAAGAAGGTGTAGATGGGACTTGTAGAGAACTTTGTATAATCTTTTCTCTGCTATTCCCCACTCCCCTCCTGTTCTAGTCATATCCTACTTAATTTATTATTATAGAATGTCATATTTTATTTTCTTTTTATAACGATAAAATTCAATTTTTTTGAATAGAATAAATCAAGAAAATAAAGAAAATAATTGGGTCTTAATTTGATTCTATTACTATTAATTGGTAATCGGGGTTTTGGTTGGAGTTCTATGAACAAATTAGAAAAAAAAAAAAAAACAAAGGGTTAAACTTTCTTATTTGACTTACTTTTTTTCCTATTTTCCTTATATTGATTGAGTGACTAAACCCGAGTCTACTTCTTCTTTAATTTTTTCTTCCGTCTACAGCCTTTTGTATATATGTTATATATATATATATATATTGTTATATAATATGTCAATTATCTATGTAGTGCCAATCCAACACAAGTCCTTTGTTTGTTTTTTTTTTTTTTTCTAATTTGTTTTCTATTTTTCCGTTGTATTCTTTTCTCAACATTCACATTCATATTGACAACAGTGTATCAAATAAATATAATCTGATCGTGGATAAATGGATCCTTTTTTTCTTTGTCCCATAGATTTGGTTTTATTCAAGTAATGGGTTCATTGCATTTTTTGTGATACAAGAAGTTTTTTTGATTAAGATGAATAAAATAGAATTCTGGATAACATAAGAGACAAAAGGTAGTCTATAAATATTTTGACTTTTTTTATATTTATTTATCTTTATCCCAGATTTTCGAATTTTTTGTATTTTCATCGGATCTGTTCATTTTATTATGTTCCTAATCGATTAGAAATTTTTTTCTTTTTGTTTTTCCATTTTAACTGTTTTGATTGCGCCAGGCAAACCAATCTCTTTATTATTTTTTTTATTGAAATTTCGATTGTATCTACACATTCTAATTATAATCTAATTATAATTATTTTATTCGGGTTGCTAACTCAACGGTAGAGTACTCGGCTTTTAAGTGCGGCTAGCATCTTTTACACATTTGTATGAAGCAACGGATTCGTCCATACCATCGGTAGAGTTTGTAAGACCGCGACTGATCCTGAAATGAATGAATGGAAAAAGTAGCATGTCGTATCAATGGAGAATTCTGAGAATATTTCATTCTTTCCGGATATATCCAAAACCTTGTTTGAATTGTTTGAATTCTTGGTGTGTCGGAACAAAAAAATTTGAAAATCAATTTCAATTTAGGGTCGAGTGAATAAATGGATAGAGCCCTACTATCTATGGTACCAATTATAGGGAAACAAAGAGTAACGAGCTTCTGTTCTTCATTTTTGAATGATTCCCCGATCTAATTAGACGTTAAAAATATATTAGTGCTTGACGCGGGAAAGGCTTTTCCATGAGTGGATTATCCTTTTTTTATGAGTCCTAACTATATAGCTATTATCCACTATCAGGTGGAGATAAATGTGTAGAAGAAGGCAGTATATTGATAAAGATATTTTTTTTTTTTTTTTTTTTTCAAAATCAAAAGAGCGATTGGATTGTAAAAATAAAGGATTTCTAACCATCTTGTTATCTTAGACTGAACATAAATGAAAAAAGAGAGGATAGAGAGTCTGTTGATGAGTCTTGCCTTTTTCCGAGGTATCTATTTTTTTATTACTATAATACCTTTTACTATAAATACCTTGTTTTGACCGTATCGTACTATGTATCATTTGATAACCCAATAAACCACGTTCAAGTCGAATTTAAAATGGAGGAATTTCAAAGATATTTCGAACTAGATAGATCTCAGCAGCATGACCTCCTATACCCACTTATCTTTCGGGAGTATATTTATGCATTTGCTCATGATCATGGCTTAAATAGATCAGATTTGTTGGAAAATGTAGGTTATGACAATAAATCTAGTTTACGAATTGTAAAACGTTTCATTACTCGAATGTATCGCCAGAATCATTTGATTATTTCCGCTAACGATTCTACCCAAAATAAGTGTTTTGGGTACAACAAGAATTTGTATTCTCAAATGATATCAGAGGGATTTGCAGTCATTGTGGAAATTCCATTTTCCTTACGATTACCACCTTCGGGGACAGAAATTGTAAAATATTATAATTTACAATCAATTCATTCAATATTTCCTTTTTTAGAGGACAAATTCCCACGTTTAAATTATGTATTAGATGTACTAATACCCTACCCCATTCATCTGGAAATATTGGTTCAAATCCTTCGCTATTGGGTGAAAGATGCCTCTTCTTTGCATTTATTACGGCTTTTTCTTCACGAGTATTCTAATTGGAATAGTTTTATTACTACAAAAAAATCTATTTCGATTTTTTCAAAAACAAATCCAAGATTATTCTTGTTCCTATATAATTCTTATGCTTGTGAATACGAATCCATCTTACTTTTTCTCCGCAACCAATTTTCTCATTTACGATTAACATCTTCTGGGGTCTTTTTTGAGCGAATATATTTCTATGGAAAAATAAAACATCCTGTAGAAGAAGTCTTTGCTAATGATTTTCCGGCTATTCGACGGGTCTTCAAAGATCCTTTCATGCATTATGTTAGATATCAGGGAAAATCCTTTTTGGTTTCAAAAGATACGCCTCTTCTAATGAATAAATGGAAATATTACCTTGTCCATTTATGGCAATGGCATTTTTATGTGTGGGCTCAACCCGGAAGGATCTACATAAACCTATTATTCAAGCATTCCTTCGGCTTTTTGGGCTATCTTTCAAGTGTGCGACAAAATCTTTCATTGGTACGGAGTCAAACGCTCGAAAATTCATTTATAATGGATAATGCTATTAAGAAGCTTGATACATTAGCTCCAATCAGTCCTCTGATTGGATCGTTGGCTAAAATGCAATTTTGTAGCGCACTAGGACATCCTGTTAGTAAGTCGACCTGGACCGATTCGTCGGATTTTTCTATTATCAACCGCTTTGCGCGTATATGCAGAAATCTTTCTCATTATTACAGCGGGTCCTCAAAAAAAAAGAATTTGTATCGAATAAAATATATACTTCGACTTTCTTGTGTTAAAACTTTAGCTTG